CTTCGGAATTGTCCGCTCATAGTACGATGGAATTGCCCAATTATAGCTCGACGCGCTGCTTCAATGGCTCGATATGAAAGACGACCAGCTCTCAAACTTTTAGTGCCATATCTTCCAAAACCAAGTCGTGTACCGTCCGGTTTGCAACCCCTACTACATCTGCCTTTACGATATTTACTATATTTCGTACGTTTCGGATATAGCACGTCCCCTTTCTTTTTGACTATAGGAAATCCACACTTTGACACCTGAGATTCCGTAACGAGTAGATACTTCCGCAGGAGCATAATCTATTTTCTGGTTAAATACATTACTAGATGTTTTTCCATACTTTCCGCATTCAGTTCTAGCTATTTCTGCACCTTCTGATCGACCTGAACAACATATACGGATCCCCTCCACCCCTTTTTTCATTACTAATCGAATATCCTTCACTATTTGACTAAAAATGGAGCGAAATGATCTTGTTTTGTTCCTCGGTTGAAAAGAGATATCTTGAGCAATCGGAGAAGCACTTTGATAAACAGATTTTATCTTGACCGACTCAATTAAGGTATTAGTCTTTGTTCTATTAGACAACAAAGATCTCATTTTTTTCACTTCGTTCAAATAAAAGTTGTACCCGTACGGAATTCTTCTGTTTCTCAGTATGATCTCTATCATCATCTCTATTCCCTTTATCAATTCTCCTATCCCACCTAGGTCTATGAATTTCTCTATCAATTCCATTACCTTATCCTTAGCCATGAGGTTCCAACATTTTTGCCTTAATTTTCGTAGGAGTTGTTCCCGGGCATACTCAAGGTTCTTATACACCCCAACCCCGTCCCTTGGAAAGAAAAAGGTAGCACCGAAGAAAGGAAAGAGCGAGATGGTGGTTTTTGTTGTTCCCGCGAAGCGAGGATGATTCGACCAGCGAATGAAGTGGGTCAACTTTTTGTCTTCGGCCAAAAACTTTTTATCGCTGGTCGAGCTTTCGACAAAAAAAGCGAAACGTATTCTCTTATCTAAGCTTCTTCCCTGTGCATTAGCTCCCCCCATGATAGATGGTTCAACCACGCCCGGTTCCACGAAATGATTGAGAACTACGACGGGGTCGAAATGCATTTGGTTCTTTGTCTTCAATAAGTATTGCATGACCGAATAATTCAAGGAAGGGCGCACCGCAGGGAGGGTCCTTTTAAGTGGATGACTCGTCGGGCTGTCGGAGGGGGACTTCTTTGAGAAAAAGAACTTGAATAACTTCGTTTTTCTGAAGGAGTCGTCATTTAGGAGGGCTATGTCATTTACAAGCCCGGCGTATTTCGGATGCTTGAAGGCCCCGCTGACCCGAAGTGATTTAGAAAGATTCTTCTTTATCGATGGTGATCGGTCATGGTATCCATAGCGTTGCTTCTTTTTCGGCCAAATCCGGATTTCGTTTTGCTTCTCCCGGTCGTCGAGCCTGATCGACTCGACTCTTTTCCCTGCCCCCCGGCCTCTCACTTCGTTTCGTTCTTCTTCTGTACCGTCGCTTGAATGAAGACACCCGATCGGCCCGACTTTACCAAATGCCCACCACTGGCCCTTCCCCTTTCCGGGTCTGGATTTTGCGCGTCGTTTCTGTCGTCGTGGTCGACGGGGAAGAAAGAAATGAATGAATGTTCTTTTGGGAAAATGTATAATAATACACCTACCGAGACGAAAGCCAAAGGTGAGTCTAGTAGGTGGACGTATCGAACCGAAATAAGATCTAAGATTGACATCTTGATACACTGATTTACCATAATAATAAATAGAGTCAATGCGGACTCCGCCGTGGGAAGAGCCGCTTCTTTCTTGCTTGATAGGGGGGCTTCCATTCACCAGCGCAGACTAAAAGTGCTCTCCGAACCGTGCTGGATAGTCACCCATCACACGGCTCTCAAACCCAACCTGTGGTGGATCCCGGGTGACAAAGTAAAAGCCTTTGATCCTTTGCCCCATACTTAGAGATGCTCCTCCCCGCCGATCAAGCAGCGACGCTGCTCTTAGCTTTAAGCCGCTATCGTTCGGTTCGGATAAGTAAAGTCCCTTCGGTCAGTTCGCTCAGGTGATCCTCCCTTCTCTTCCCTAACGTTCAGAGTTGTTCTGGTTTGAGAAAGGAGCACCGGCCGAGCGCCCTGAATGAATAAAAAATTTACAGCAGAGGTAATTGCAGATTCTTATTCGAACGAGTTGAAGCTAACAACATGTCGATTACACACCGGGGGTTGGTAAGAACTGAGGGACAATGCCCCTCTAACCTAAGTGGGCCTACCTGCGAAGCAACTGGTACTTGAGCGGGCGGGGGGGGGGCGGTTTGGTTTCGTGCAAGGCCCTCGCAGCAGGAAGAGGCAGTTGTCATTTGAAAGAAAACGCTCTTAGTTTTTATAAGGTTCCAAACCTTCGCACCCTGATGAAAAAGCCCTTTCTTTTCTATCTTATTAGTAAAGCCTAAACGTCCTTATTGAAGCCTAGCTAACGATAAATCAAAGCGATAACGCACCTTTCCTAAGATTAGAATCGAAATAGAAGAGAAGGCCTTTCTTTCTCAAAGTAAACTTTCCCCCTTCCCTTCTTGCTTTAGAAAGATTGCAGCTAGCGTGCTGGACTAATCTAATAGAAAGTCAAGGCTCTTCTCCTGTTCTACGAATCTACAACTCTCTTTACTGAGCGAGACTTATATCCCTACTAGTGGTTATTCTTTCCAGGCCATTTGTTTGACAGCTTAAACTAGACCCCACTTTCGATTAGATAGGTTTCGGTCTTAATCAAGATAGGTCAAGGGCGCGTCGGAACGGTCGGTAGCTACTTAGTCTCATCCGAGAGTCTAATCTCCTTGTACTGCTTTTTTTCTTTGAAAAAGAAAAAAGGTCGATTTAGGCTCCTTCCCTTCCACCGCATAGCTGCGGTAGCAGGTACTACGAGCCCTCTGTCCCACGCATTTAACCGGCTCGCGTGGTTCACCGGTTCCACCGAAAACTCTCATTTGTTGAAGCGGAGCATAGTGCGCTTTAGGCGCCGAGCGAGAAAGGTCTCTTCTTTCGTTTCGGTTTATTCACTGATCTGAAACTTAGCACTTGTTTTCTTATTGATTCCAGGGGCGGCGGCGTTCTTGAATGAAGTCTATCCGAACCGAATTAGCACTTCTCAGATCAGGCGAGGCCTCTCCAGCGGAGCTGGGCGCCGGGGCCCTGGCTGCACTAGCGATTGGCACATAGGGGAGTGGTTGCCCGGCTTTCTCGGCCTGGTATCCTGCACCTCGCGTTCATGATATCTACATTCAACTGTGCCCCGGAGACACGGTCGAAGCACGCCCGCCCAGTGTGCTTCTTTCACGACATGCTCTGGTCCCGGGTGTCTTCCAGTGGTCTTCTAGCGTTAGAAGAAGTCGTGTCCGTCCCGGACATCTGCAACGCCCTTCCCCGCCTTTTTTTTTTTTTCTGGGGTGAAGGAAAAGACTGACCCCTTCGGTGACTTTCGCGGTCGCCCTCACTGAACCGACTTGAATCTGAACTACGATTCAGATCAAGTCTTACCGAAATTGGATTTCCTTTTCGTGCCATATGCGCTTAGACTTTACTTTTTGCCCTTTGTTGATTCCCGGTCCAATATTAGTTCTCGAAGATCTTCGTTTCCGTGTAGAAGCAAACTCTCCCAATTTAGGACCTCCTTCAGTGATCTTACAACGAACAGGATTCCATTGGAAATTCGTACGGAGCAATCAACGAATTCCGGCAAAATAGAAGAAGATGTGACCCAATTTTCCTGTTCAAAAGAAGATCTCTCTTCTTCTTCATTCTCAACAGGAATGCATCAACAAAACTTCCCTTCCATATAGATCGTCGTGGCATGAACTCAGAATTGATTCGCTTCGATTCCGCCCCTACTTCAATGAAAGCTAGCTCCTACTCCTCCTTCATCGTCGTTGGTCCTAATAGATAAAAGGGCTAAAAGGCGAACGAACTGAAGGCCCTGCGATAGACATCATGCTTAGGATTCTCTTTCAGCTGCTTTTTCTTAACTTAGGGCGTTAGCTGGCAATAGCCATCGGTGCGAGGTCAAAGGCAGGGATAGGCGAGGAAATAGGAAACTTCATCCTTTACAAAGACTTTAAAGTTTAGGGCAGTCCAAACTATGCTTTAAGACCATGTCATAGGGACGGTCTTTCAAATGAGAGCCGGTAACTCAGATTCGATAGAAAGACACTGACTCTAAACTTCAATGAATCAACCGAAGGTTGCTGGTTATAGCCCTGCTGTGACTGTCTTACTTGCCATCTATCCGCTCTGGTTCTTATCAAACTATTCATTCCTTACTACTTATGCAATTGTATCAGTCTCTTTTGTCTTAAGAAGCCCTAACTACGGACTAATGGGCAAAGGAGGTAAAAGAAAGCCCGACACTGCTCACTGACCTCGTAAACTTTCTTGGAGTCATAGTGGCAAGGGTCGTGAACTCTACTAAGTCTGTTGAGAAGTTAGGTTCAAATCCAGGATAGGTATGGAATCTTAGTCAGTTGATAGGCAATATGGAAAGAAATAAGACTATTTGCTATATTCTAAAAAAAGTGTAAGCGCTTATCAGCATCACTGGTTTTATTAATTCACCAAGTACTTTAGCTGCTAGGCGATACGCAGTTCCTAATTATCCAGTATCTCCAGGAAGCTTGAGACTAAATATTCGTTGTGTAGCGACAAATAGAGACCAAAGTACTTTGTCAGTGATTCTAACTTTCATTCAGTCTGATTATGCGACACCGGTCTTTGAAGTTGAACATGCCCCTTCTGCCATATATATAGTTTCGAGGTAAATTCCTCTTTCTAACTTCTTTTCTACCGGTTGAGACAAAGTCACGTACGACGAAGAAAAAATAAGCCTCAGTCTTATCTCGAAAGACTCCATTACCGGGACTACTAAAACGATATTTCACTCGAAGACGGCGGCAGTCGCAACAAAGCGAAGCCTTCTTTTTCATTGTCTTACTTTACACGCAGAGCAGGAGCGGATCTCCAGCCCCATCTGCATAGGAGTTATTTGGGTAGAAGAACCCATCGCAAATAGTTCTCTTAGTATCGGAGTCTTCTTTTGACAGCTTGTAGATGTGCTTGTCGAGGAGCATGCATAAACTGAAAGACTTGATTCACAGCAAACGTCATGTCGGGCCGGGTCAACGTGAAAGACTTTAGGCCTCCCACCATACTTGTATAGTTCCTTGGATCAAGTCTTTTCTTTGAGTAAAGCCAAAGCCTTTAGCGACTAGCCTGACCTTTTCCTCCTAAGAGGAATCACGACCACCACATTCCCTTAAAACCTGGTAGTGAGCCTGTGAGTGTAAGGCCCTACAGATACCCCCACATCCAAAAGAGATAGAAAAACAGGTCAAGGAGATGCTGTTAAGTGGTATTATCAGGGCAAGTGTGAGTTCTTATGCCTCTCCAGTGTTGCTGGTGAAAAAAAGGGACAATACCTGGAGATTTTGCGTGGATTATCGAGCACTCAATGCCATCACCATTAAAGAGAAATTCCCCATCCTGAGGAATTGCTTGATGAATTACATGGTAGCAGGAGATTTTCGAAGCTTGATTTGAGAAGTGGTTACCATCAGATTCGGGTGTTTGAAGATGATATACACAAGACTGCATTTCGAACTCACCAGGGCCATTACGAGTTAATATGCCCTTTGGTTTAACTAATGCTCCAGCCTCATTTCAGGCTTTAATGAATGAGGTTTTCATGGATTATATGAGGAAATTTTTACTGGTTTTTTTCGATGACATCTTGATTTACAGTGACAGCCTAGATAGCCACTTGCAACACTTGAGGATAGTGTTTGAAACTTTAAAACAACACAAGTTGTTTGTGAAGAAATCGAAATGCTCTTTCGGTCAGGCAAGGTTAGAGTATTTCGGGCATGTGGTGAGCAGTGAAGGGGTATCAGCAGATAAAAGCAAGATTGACAGCATGTTGAGCTGGCCACAACCCACTACTGTCAAGGGGTTGAGAGGCTTTCTGGGTTTAACAGGCTATTACCGAAAATTTTGTTTGAAAGGGGTATGGGGTTATCAGCAAGCCACTGACCAATTTACTGAATTGAATAAAGATAGCTTCACCTGGAATGAAGAAGCAGCAAGGGCTTTCAGTCGTGTTCTGATGCACACCAAGTCTTTGTCACAAGTTCTGAGTGAAGTTGTGCTCGTTCTTGTGCACCTCTGCTTGGATATGATCTACCATGTGACATATGCTACTTTTGTCTTGCTGCAATGGAGTGATTGCTGCTCACGTGCGCGGGCATCTACTGATTCACTTGATGACTGATGCTCGGCCACTGCTGCTGCTACTACAGAGTATTCTTCTCCTTGGTTCCGGGATGTAGTTACATGCTCATGATACTACTGTAGTCGACTTAATAGTGATGTACTTTTAATATACTTTTGGCTACCTTGCTCTCCCAAAGGAGCTTTCTAGCTACTGATCTCCTCGACCATCTTCCTTCTGGTATAAAGGAAAGAGCTTCCCGAGAGCCCCTATGCGACCTTCCACTTGCAGAGAGTCCTGCCGATGTAGCTCTTGTTCTTCTTCCTTATCGAGGTCTTCCCTTTCCTCTGATCAACAATTAAAGTGTCATTCAAGTCGTCACCTTAGCGAAAGCACTAAGTAAGCAAACTACCTTAATGAAATATGAAAGCGGCTGAAAAGAAAGCCATTTTTCGATAGTTATTCAAGGTGAAGTAAATCCCCTATATCTGATAGCTGTAACAGGCCTTCTTCTTACAGAGAAATGCCCCTATTGCGAATCTCTCTCATAAGAAAGAAGAGAGCTAGCATAAGCAGAGCTACCAGCTATACTACCAGAAGAGCAGCTACTATCAGTCCTAAAGAGCCAGTATCCGTCCTTCACTCTTAACTTAAGGAAAGGATAGACCTTAGCGCTTCCTCTTGATCACAGTAATGCGGGAAGTCTGGCTAAAGGAAGATAGCATATCATAAAGAGATGAAAAAAATAAAAATTAAGGCGTCAGCGAGGGACCTCTATAAAGTCATTATCTGATAGCTTTCACAGGGCTTCTTGCTAAAGAGAAATTGACATAGAGAGCGACTGATTCCAGGCTTAGTATCTTCGGTTTCATCTTATAGGCTGACTTGCATCACTCTAATAGGATTCCTTGCTTGCATCATATCGTACAAATAAGGCATTAGAGAGCCCTTTCTCTTCCTTTATTCGCCGCAGGAAGAAATTCCAACTATGCTGCCTTCTAACGAGAGGACTGGAATCCGAGCTCCTAGGCAAAAGCTTGAAGCTTGAAGACAGAAAGAGAAGAGATTAACGGGATGCTTTATAGTCGAAGTTGCGCCTAATGCTTAATCTAACTATTAGGTACTATATTAGAGAAAGACTCAATCTGCCCAATACTATACGCTAGGAAGAACTTGATTAGGGTAGTAGCCCAGCTCTTGAAGGGGGAAGCACATAACTAAGAGGGTTCAGGCTTATACGATTCATGTTATCCCCCCGAAGCCCCTATCGCCTGCCTGGAACTCCTGAATTCACTCTTTAACTAGAGGAAGCGCCTAAAAGGGAAGCAACTGGGCTAGACTGCTGATCTTATGGAGTAGTCTGACCCTGGGAAAGAGACTGTAATCGCTGCCGAGAATAAACATGCTGTGCCGGGTGACTGGAATCCTCTGAGGTCAGCTGAACAGGCTGACAATCGGCAGAAGATGCTGAGCAAAGCTGCTGGCTTGAAGCGTGAGGCTGATCCGTAACATCAACTGCAGAAGAATGCGGTTAGAGTTGATGAACAGGAGAAGGCCGCAATACATCTCCATCATCATTCTCCCCCGGGGCTGATTAATTAGGTTAAGGAAAATATGAAGCGCCCCCATTAAAGAGAACATTCAAGGATACATCGAGTCTCTTGGATTTCACGTCATAGCGTCTATACCCGGACTGAGCATATCCAAGAAAGACACAAGTGGTTTCCTTGGGGACAATTTCTCTCTTAACTGCGCAGGAATATGAACAAAAGACGTGCATCCAAACACTCGAAAATGCCTATAGTACTGCTCCAGTAAGAAGTTCGTGAGGTGCCGCTGCAGCTTCTTCCCTCTCTCTTCCCCCAAAAAAGGATAGAGATGCCCCGTCCCTTCTTTATGCACATCCATATACATAGCCAGACACAAAGGTGTACAATCCGGTAAAAATATGCGGTTCTTTAAGTTCATTCACTGTAGGTTCTCTTACTTGCTCTAGTGGCTGGCAAAGGCCAACCGAGAGGGGAGAACGAATGGCTCAGGAATCGACTGGTTCCGAGCAGACTCGTGGAGCTGCAGTTTGGATTATCGTAGAAAGAATAAGAGGAGCCGTCTTAGGAAATGACTTAACTTAAAAGACAGATGACGCCCCAGCTTGACTCGAGATCAAGACTCCTTACAGCTCGCACCAATAGCGGAGCGGCCGGAGATTGATTGAAAAGGCGCAGCCCTGCCGCCCCCCTAGCCTACCTACTCGTGTTCGTAGCTCGATCGGAGGTCAAGACTGTGGTCCGGCGGAAAAACAGAAGTCGTCCGTATCAAGTGATACGTGAATTGCTCAGTAGTGCTTCGCCACTACCGTAGCTGGCGGAAATAGCTTAATTGGTAGAGCATAGCCTTGCCAAGGCTGAGGTTGAGGGTTCAAGTCCCTCCTTCCGCTCCCGGCTTCGTCGTTTAGTGGTAACGAGTGTGCGCCCCTTTAGAGATAGGGGTGAGCAGCAAGCAGCCCCTTGTATAGGGTTCCAAACCTATCTTCCTAATAAGAAGAAAGGGGCAAGCCAAAACCTAGTCCTAACAAGTTGCTGGCTTTTCATCAGCCCTTGCGCGCTAGCCTTTTCCCTTACTAGTAAGGGGCTGCTAGTTGTAGCGCGCATTGTACTAGTGAATAGGAAAAGCGAATTGAGATTACTAATGACGGATGGAGGTTGAGGATAGAACATGTTCGGTCCCTCGCCCTTATCTCCTTCGCCGGAGACTTCAAATGATGGGAATCCTATCGAGAAAGAAGAGGTATAAGCATCGCCTCTCGATCCAATCCGTCTTCCCTGGCCTCCCCAAAACACTCTTGATACGAAAGAGACCTCCCGCCATAGAGAAGAGATCTCAAGTCTGGGTCCCCTCGATCACCCTCCCTTGAACCTGAACTGGTCGAGAGAGATGAACCCGCACCACATTTTATAACCTTCGAACCGAAAGCCCCAACTAGAGATGGAATTCCAGAACCTAAACCACTCCGTTGAGAGCTCCGTGACTCGTTCAAGGGAAGGTCCACCAATGATTGCCATTCTCCCCCTATCTGTCTCTTGATCCCTCATTCCACTAATCCGTTGTTACTTTACTGATTCATTCAAGGCATAGACTCCCTCTTTGTCTTATTAGCGCAGGTGTTCGTCAACGATGAAAGCCGCTTAAGACTCGAAGAAAGAGGGCTAGGCCCCCGGGAGGGCTTTCAGGGACTGGGTAGGGTGGATTATAGAGCTAGGGGCTAAGGTTTGTCCATTGGGATTGGGCATGGACGAACCTCGACTGGGCCAGCATTGATGAAAAATGACAAAAGAAAAACTTCTCCCATCGCATCATTAACCGGTGTAGGATTAAAGATCAGGTCCAGGATTCGAGTAAAATCGACCTTCCCTCTCATCTCAGGGTGAGGCAAGGAATTAAAGCAAATGTTCGTTCTTCAATATCTCGGCTGCTCAAGAAGTTGGACTAGCTGCTCCTCCGACCCGGAGTGGATTCTAGTGGAAGGGCAGAGCAAAGCCTTGCAGTAGGAAGGTGTTCGTTGCTGGGACGGGTTCAAACTGGACTGAAGGGAGGAGGAATTCAATAGTCCTCTCTTCCTGGGGATTCATCACTGGCTAGGGCTTTCGAATCAAAGCATGGGCATCTGCAACTAAGAGGGAGCAGTAGATCGCCGATGGAAGAGCCATGTCAGTAAACTTCTATTGGGACTTCTATGGATTATGGATTCGACTAGAGGGACTCCTAGCAGCAAACTAGTATAAAGGGGCCCCAGACGCAGGAGCCGCCAGCCGGATCGACCAACAAATGATAGGCCAGAGGGATGGGCTCATTCGACTAATCAGTGATCCCTGGGCCTACCTAACACAGATGTCCCTGAAATGAAATAGGGGATTGGTTGATCGGAAAGCTCGGGCAGGAGTAGGACATTCCATACAATTCCGATTCGCTAGCCTCTAAAATCCCATTTTTTAATCGGGGTGAATTCTAAGGTTCCTTATTCCGGTTGTAAAGCGGAAGAAGAGGGAGAAGGGGCACAGCCCCACCAGCAGCCCACGTTTCCGACCCGAAAGGAATTGCAAATGAAAGAAGAATCTGTGTGCACTATCCATGGAGTGGAGTGACTCTTCTGAATCTCCTCTTCTCTATCTCCCCCTTTTTTTTTTGCCTTCGGCTATTACCGGCTGGCAACGCTTGGCCCAACATTGGATTTGTTTGAAAACAATACAACCAAGGTGGCGTTCATTCAATCAAAGCTTTTATGCCCTAGCACTAATGACTCTCTTTGGAAAGAAAGGAATGCAGGGAACAAGTCTTTCCTTTCCACTGGTTCTTGAAAGCTCTCAATCCCCGCTTCTCCCATATTGATTCTCCCTCTCGCATCGGTTCTGCATCAGATAATGAGCCCATGCGCAAACTTTCTCTTTTATTGGCGCCCGATAGGTAGGCTATTAGATTGAGTCGAAAGCCTACCAACGCATAAAGGTTCCGATTCGAGCGAGAGCCCAAACGGGGGAGGCGAGAACATCTTGATCGAAAGCTCCACTGTTCTGAATAGTGAGAAAGACTTTTTCAAATTTGATCAAATCGATCGATAATTTTTTAATATCTTAGGTGGGCCAACCGACCGACCGAGTTGGGCTGGGCGTCCATGTCACAGAACCTTTCTCTAGCCAAGAATCCCATTATTGATCGAATCGAGGCGGATCCAATGAATTGGCAAATGAAAAATCTACCGTTTTCACACTCAGAAAAACCTAGAAAAGAGGAAGAGTCACTAAGACAAGAGCTAGGTAAGCAAGCAAGAAGGAGAGGCTAGAAAAGGCAGGGGCTCTCCATCTCTAGGAAGATTGTGTCCAGGATCTGGTAATCTAAAGCCTTGCTTCTTCTGGTCGGCTCGTATTAGCCTGTGCTTTATTACAGGTAGTCATTCCCCCGTTCCTTTAGTCTTTTCAACGGTACTTGAATCTTAAGTCGCGGTCATGTCTCGCCCCCCCGGTATAGTGACCGGTTCCATGTTTTCCCCGAATTTCATCAGTTCCAGGCTCAAGTGCCTGTTCATCCATCTTCATTCCAAAGGCGAGCATATCCATTGAGTGACTGTAACTGCTATCGTTTACAGTCAATAGTTCTTAACCAACCCTTTCTCTTAGAGCTTTATAAAGCTTGAAGAGAGAATAGGGAGTAAGGGGGACCTTCGCTTCATTATAAATTGGACCCGGACCTTCTTTCTTCTCCTGCGGAGCCCTGATAAAGTAACCGGCGGCAGGTTAGTAAAGTTCTCCTGCTTGCGGATTTTTCCCTGCGCTGATTCAGGAGCCTTCTTCTTTAGTCTAGGATTCTAAAAAAAGAAAAAAAAAAAAAAAAAAAAGAAGCGGCTGGGCGAGAACAAGAAGGGGTCGTCGTCCGGCGGCCGTCTACTAAGCGAAGAGCCGCTCGCTTCCTTTTATTCGCACATAAGATGTGCAGGTTAGGGGAAGAGAAGCAAGCTAGCCCCGCCTACCTCCCATCTATATCTATAGGCGGCAATGGTAAGAGCTGGTAAGCATGGTAACAGTATCGGCGGCCGGGGCCGGTGCTCCGCGTTCTATCTAGGTTCCGCTCTTATGTACGCCCGGGAACCTCTTCAATAGAAGAACCCGTGTGAGTGGGAAGGGATTGAATCATTCATTCATCTTTTATGTCTTCTTCCGTGATCCATTTCATGTCAACTCTAATTAGTTATAAAAAGGCCTACTTTACAAAGGGAACGTAGTTTCCCGGGAACCTTTTGGTTCCCGGTAACCGGCCGCATCGGCCCCTTCGTTACCGTCAGCATTTGGTACTCTCTCGATAGCTTCAATAGTTCACTGAAAGCCTTTGGTGTAATGAACCGCAAGCCCTTCAGAAAGAAAGACATAATAAAAAAAAGATAAGAAAGGTTTGGTTACGGGAACCAACGGTGACGAAGGTTACCTACTTTCGGTGGACGTGGAGCCAACGAGTTCAGTCGAACAGCGTAACGAGTCTAAGGTTACAGAAGCGTTCGCCTACTTTGATAGGCATAGCATTGCAAGCAAATAGAGCAGAGAGCTTACCCTTTCTTTCTATTAGAGTCGTGAGCTTGTTGTAGTCGGTCCTAAAGAACCTTTCTGCTTACTTGCTATATCCCCGCGTCCTTGCACGGCTCGGCTCGTTCTTCGAGCCCTGCTTCCCCCTTCCCCCTCTCCCCGTTCTACCGTCCAAAACAGGCCGTATGGAGTATAGCCAAGTGGTAAGGCATCGGTTTTTGGTACCGGCATGCAAAGGTTCGAATCCTTTTACTCCAGATTATGAACACCCGATCGGATCTGTCAAAAACGAGCTGACGACTACAGGGGAAGCGGCTGACTGCAGTCCCTGAGCCCAGCTTGTAGCAAGCCAAAAGTTTTACTTGAGCCTACTTTGCTAAGAGAAGAGAGAGAAGGAAAAGGGGCTTTTTTTCGTCGTAATAGAGGCCTGTTGACACAATCCTCCCAGGTATTTTGTTGAAAGCCAACACTTTGGTTATCTTTATTACACATAAGAAAGAACTCCCTTTCTATATGTTCAGATCAAAAAAGGAAAGAAAAAAAAAGTGAATCACGAGCAAGTCGTACAATTTCTTACTTCAGTGGCAATTTCCATAGTTCTGATTGCAGAGATTGCACATGTCCCGCTAATTCTAGCTATAATTTTAAGAGATGGAAGCCTAGAAGGCTTGAATACCCAAAGTGCCCCCGAGCACTTATTTGACCTGTGTATTGATTCCTTTATGGAATCAATACACACAGAAGTAGAAAAATTGATACAATTAACATACCAAAATCTGCCCTTACCGCCGGCTCAACAAATACAAGACGCGGTCATATCACTCCATCAGGATTCAGAATCCATCGAATCCCTGCTCACGATTCTTAAGATTCTAACAGAATTAGGACCCCAAAGAGGAGAATTCCTAGAAATTGTATTATATATATCTCAGTTGCTTTAAGATATATCTCAGTTGCTTTAAGGTGGAATTTTTTTATATCTTTCTTTTATCAAGTTGGTTGTCGGTTTTGATTCTCTATTTTCTCAGGTTGATTAAGGTCGGGGGTGTCGTTTTTTTGTGCGGTGGGTTCGTCAAGAAAAACGAGGCCCGCTCTTTGTTTTTCAGAGGCGGGGAAAGGGAAGTGGGTAGTGGGTCCCTTTCACTTTATTTCAGTTTAGGTCGATAGTAATTTATTTCGGCCCGTTGCCCACAGAGCAGTAACGGGCAGAAAGAGCTATGATAGGAGTCGATGCCTTTCAGTCCCGAAAGGCTGAAAGCAAAAGGAGATAGCTTTCGATTAAGGATCATACCCTGGAGGCGTTGGATATGTCCTTTCTTTAAAGTAAAGGTAGGAGATTACTTACTAGCACTGAGCGAGCCTAAGGGAATCAATAGTAGAGTAGACAGAAAGGAAAGATTACGACTCTTTCCGATAGATAACCAAAGAGCAGACAGGAGCAAGCCAGAGACCTATTCCATATGAGAAAGCTACCCATTGAGGGAGCTTAAACCGATGTCCCTATGTGCCCCTTCCTTGAAGATAGGTACTTCCCTGCGTACTATACTTATCTAATTAGAGTTTCAAGCCATAGGAATCTCGATTTCTTACTAAAGCTAGCGGCTTTACTAGGTGTGAAGTTTTCATAGCATGGGCATGGGTAAAAGGACTCTTTGCATGAGTTGGCTGTTTTTCAAGAACAGGTTTGACATGAATCTCTGGAAGGGCTTTATCTCAATCCTTAGGGTGTAGAACTCATCTCGGGCAACTCAAGAATTGGAAGAAGGTAGCTAGCAGCTTCCATAGCTGTCTGTGATAGGCCACAAGGTGAAGCAGAAGGGTATTCATGGACAAATGTTGCTGTTCGGGAGTAACTAATCCCACATTAGCATTAGTAAGGGAAGAGAAAGACCTGATTGACCTAAGGCAAGAAAGTCTAGCCTAGCCAGAATCCGAAGTGCTCTTTTTCATATAGTATAAATGGCCTCTTTTTCGACGTGCATCAGATCCGGGCTGCTAGGAAGGTAAAGTCTGAAGCCAATAGGTTGTTTTCAAATGTGCACATGAAGATGAAATGTTGGGGAGATTAACTGCCTAGCCCTAGCCTTAGATGGAGCAAAGCATGAAGCTTGCTCTGGGAACAGGAAGGAAGTGAGCACCCTGGCTGATAAAATGAAACCTAAAACATAAATGGAAGCCTAAGCCTTCACATCCGAGAAAAATCATCTGTTTCCGTTGGAGAATCTTTTGACAAGGTTGGCATGGTTAAGGCAGAATATAAATATTTCACAACTAAATGAAGTTAGTCTTGGCTTCTTCTTCTTTTATGGGAAACAGGTGCAAGGAACCCACTCTTAGAGATTCAGCCCGTAACCATATTTGATTCTTAGCACGTTAAGGGAAATTCAATCAAGTCCCAGACTTTCTTTTCTTTCATCGACTCCATCTCGTCCTGCATTGCTTGAATCCACTCCCTAGCAGCAGGCCTTGCGAGAGCCTCTTAAACCATCTTCCGTCCACTCCATCTTCTAATGCTTGGGAAACCCTAAGCAACCAACCCCGAGAAAGAAGTGGAACTTCTTTCAGCTGAGGAATAGCGAGATGCAAGCTAAGGAATAGCGCTTATCTTGATTCAGTTAAGGCGAAGCAGATCTTTCATTTAGTTGATAGTCACCTTGCCCTTCCAATCACCCGCTCCACCGCACGAGCCAGACCTTGTACGGGCTTTTCCCTTGAGTGGACAGGCTTGAGGCAGACTCTTTCCTTATTGGGCTTCAATCCGTCTGTCTTTGCCTCCTCTACTGAGATAAAGTTGTGGGTAGGACCCCTGTTTACGATGGCCCGAGTGTTCTTCCAATTAATTCCCACTTTAACGTGGATGAGCCCTTTGATCACCGACTTGGGTTTCTATTTGTTTGGCCATGGCATTGATCAACTGTCTAGATCTCCCAATGTGACTCCTCATCTGGCTCCTCCCTCTGGACCAAACCTAGGACGACTAATTCAAGGAAGGGCCTCATTCGATTGCAAACTTTCTACTGGCATAGGACTCAACCTTACGCCGGTCATTTCACTAAGCAAGTTGACGTTGAAAGATAAAAAATCCTACTCGCCATGTGGTAAACCTTGGAAGCCTATTTCCTTACCTTAAGCAAGACACCTTCTTTTTGAAGAAATTCCTACCGGCATAGTGGAAGGCAGTTCTGTAGATAGCTTACTTGACTAGACATCCTAATATCTTTTAACGCGAGTGAATGCAAGTTAGACTTAGGTAGAAGAGAATGAGGAGTTCTTTTTAGGTCTTCTCGTGAAAAGACTAAGGCAATACGCAAATCCAAGATTGGTGATCGAAAGCAAGTGAATAAAGGGAAGCTAGAGATTGAGTACGCGCCCCTTCGAAATGAAGAAATGGGCCAATACAATCTTGACCTAGGATCAGTAGAAAGAATTACTATCCTAAATATCAGAAGCGGGGTTAGACAATTGCTTCAGATGAAGAGCCCTGGTCGGGAATAGGCACCTCTAGGCACTGGATCCTTCAATAAATAGAAATGCAATAAAGAAAGATAAAGAATGAAAGCAGGCGCGGACACTAGCTAATGCCTTTTCTCGAGCTAGACCAACTGGAAATAGTTAAGGTCCTCTAGTTAAAGTCGGAGTTCTTTGACCTTCTCGCCTATGTAGAAAAGGCGAATTCTCTTAAGAAAGATCGATATCAAGAAGACTTCCATGAGTTTCAATCCAATCCAAAAGCTGAAGCCTCGCGCTATGACTTTCTGAGTTAATGAGCTAGAGTCAAGGAAAGAGCGGCTAAAGAAGGAGCTAATGAACCCCGCCTTAACTAGCTAACAGGGAGGCGAGGTATGCGAATAGAGACTTCCTTTATTTGCTTATTCATGTAGGTAAACTTACATCTAACGGCTAAGAAAGAACTGAACTCTTGAAAGAGTCTTCCTTTTAAAGCACTTCTTTGATTGACGGACTGGTCCTTGCCAAGTGGGACTCAGATGGTGGTTTTCGCACGCTCCTTTCTTAGTCTACCCTTGGGGCATTGAGACTGTCCGTCTAGCTCAACCGACACGCGAGGCGGGCGCCTAAATTCCTCCTCTATGGAATGGGGAATTCAATTCGGATTCCTTGGCTGATTCCACAACTCTATTCAGAGTCACTAAGAGGCGCATGATCTTGTATAGCCGAGCCTCTCACCTCCACGGCACGTCTTTCTTATCTTTAGAGGGAAAAAGCCTTCACCGGCCAGTCACCTGGTATTTTCTTTGAACTCTTATCCCATCTCAACCGGATAAGGCCGGAAAGTAGCATCTATCTCTCTGAAGAACTAGAAGTCTATTATCTAAGGTATTTCTTATCCCACTTCCGGACCCAGCAAGACAAAGCCATCGTTCACAACAACAAGAAGAAAGAGAGACCGAAAAAAGACAATACTAGAGAGAAAGAAAGGCGATATAGAAAGGGCGGGACAGACTATCTACCTTCAGCTGGCCACGCCATCTTAGCTTTGAGGAAAATCCAGTTTTCTAAGAAAGTCCCGGAAGCAGACTGGTTTCCAACTAGAGTGAGAGATGAGGGAAGGCGAAGAGTGTGGGGTCAGTAAGGAGAGCAAAAAGGGAATAGGATAGGACTTGTTCATCGTAAGTGGGAGATTCTTGGGTGAGTGTTAACGAAAGGCCTTCCAGACAACTCTTTCAGCTTAGGACAACCTTTACCCTTCTTAACCTATTTAACAGCAATCTATAGGTTGAGTAGAAGAAAGAGGAGTTTTGATGGCTGTCATTTTCTGGGCTATTTGGATGGGCTCGGATCCTTTGCATGATTTCATGTGAGGAGCCACCTTTGATGGGCTTTGAATTTGGACAGATCCAGCGGGCCTTCTTGCATGGGCTTGGGCTTGCTTTGATGATGGGTAGGCTTGTTTTGGACCTTCTGTGGGCTTCCATCGAGGAAAGCAGGCTTGACAGGCCCAAGTCTTCATTTGTAGGACTTTCTTTGATGGTTCATGTAAGCTAGGTCTTTCATTCGGGCCCTCTTGGGACACCCTGTGGGCCAATGCGTATAAGCTTGGGCTTTCTTAACGTGGCTCATTTGACGACTCAGTACATGGATGTCACGAGTCTATTGGCATGGAATCTTTTCTACGTAAGCTGGTTGTACAAAGTTTGTTTGTTCATACAGGCAGTGTGATTTGGGGATCTTTTGTTTGCTCCGCAAGGTAGCCAGAGCCAGCCAGTTTTTCACTAAATAGGCATAAGAGTATTTGAACTGCAGAAAAGTAGTGCGGAGAACTAGTCAGAATTGGGCCTGCCATCCCATTCGTGACGTGGATGATCCGCCGAATCCATTGCTGACTTCACCACGATCGATTAGGTGAAACGGTTCTGCAAAGTTTGTTTGTTCATACAGGCAGCGTGGTTATAGTAGGCCAGCCATGCAATTCGTACTGCATGGCGATATTATTCTACCACTCTATAAATGGAGGCTCGATAAGTGTCTTCACTTCATCAAATTCAAATCAAAGAAATTGAGTAATAGCACGTATGGCTACTATTGCAGATGCAGTAAGGCTTGCTGAAGTTGTAAACGAAATAACGCGCATAGAAAACGAACTGCGCCAACGCCGGGAAACCATAACAGCCCTTTTTTTGAGACGCCGGATCCCGGCGAACGCGACCCTTGCCGTCGTGCAAAACCGCGTCCGTGCGGTGGACCAGAGAACAAGGCTCCTCGAGAGTAGACTTGGGATGCTGCTAGAAGAACGGGAAGATCTCATTGTGCGTGCTGTCACCCATGGGCACCCCGGAGGCTAGAAGGCTCCGTCGACTCTTTTTAGTTTTCTAAGGTTGAAATTAAATAAGTGTCTGTAGACGCAAAGTAGTGTGTTTTCATTTATGGTGTTCTTTCTCTTTGTTTAGTAGAGATCTACTCCGGTGCTTACTGGAGATAGACTCCTATCTATGTTAACTATCTTTGTTTGGTTTTATTTGTTGTGTTTGCATGTATGGGAACCCTAGTAAAAAATGTTGACTACTTATGCTTTTAGAAAAAGAAAGACTTCTTCGTATAAATGCGCTTAAAATTTAGTTCTTTCCTTAACACGAAGGATTCAATCCAGCCACAGGTTTCCCTATGGCTACCTTGTTGCGACCTGACTGAATGTATTAGCCCCCCCTAAAGAATGAAAGAATGAAATTTAGAAAGGCACCCAGTGTTACCGCTACGACAATGGGATCCACTTTTGGATTACTCTCCGGCAGCCCATATGTTCGCCAATCCAGGAGCCAATCAATTAATTCTTTGAATGTTAGTGGTGCCAGAATGTCGGGGGTTAAAGAGGTGATGTCTTTATAGATTACTACATAGAAGAAAAGAGAAAAACTTATGATCCAGGTAAGGATCCGTTTCAAAATTATCCAAAGAATCTCCTTGAGTAGCCGAAAACAAAAAAAAAGAATCTTTTTTGTCCATGAGAAAAAACCTCTAAAAATAGAACATTTTTTTTCTACTGCGCTCAAGGAATTTTTCATTACGGGCATGGCTTTTTCTTTTTTTAGACTTCTTTTCCCCTTTTTTTTGGTGCTCTTTTTATTCTTCTTCTTCGGGGGGTTTATCTTCTTTTTTGTTTTTACGAGGTTCGCAATCCGGAAGAGCTCATGGGTCTGAAGTTCACCAGAACATGAGACTATCTTCATATTTTTGTCACACAACGAACGCGCCCAACTCCCTATTCCCTTTATGGCTTTGGCCTCGAAGTCCCTCTCTCCAATTTCGGGAAATAAAGTCTTTGATGCGCGAGAAGGCTGCCTTCGCAAGGCTTGCTTGAAAGTCCCAACTGAAAGGACGGTTAATAATTAGTAGTTGGCCCGGCTCTCCCTGCCTGCGCTTTGGTTCTCATGCCTCGTTTTGTTGACGTCGTGCGTAGGATAAATGATTTGCACCGGATAAGCATTTGTTACAGTCGCGAAATACGGGCTTTTGTAAAAGTTTTCATTTTATGATCTACCTTTAGCTAAGAAAATGCCATTGTCCTATGGCTGCACTAAACTTTGAACTGGACTAAACGAAGACAAAGTGAAGTCGAAGAACAAAGTTGAGTCTAAACAATTTAAGAATTCTTGTTTTGACTTTCTAAACAATGGTTAGGCGGAAAGGGTACCCTTAGACCATAAGCCAGTGAAAAAGAAAACCTAGCTAGCCTATAAGCTTCCCTCTCCGATCATTGCTTGACTCGCCATAACCCTTACACCACACCGCCCCTCGTCTTCAAGCTACGGCTACCTGCATGAAAGCCAACCGCTACAATCCTGCTGCAATAAGAACTCGTTATTTTAGCTTGGAAGGACAATAGACTGCCATATCCCATATCTTTTTATTGGATGAGATTAGGGGTCTGTGAGAGCCCTTTCTCTAACTTCGATGCGCTCGCCTCTTTCTTCTCGGAATCCTACGTACCAATGTTGCAACAACCAGCTCTTCCCCAATCAACTCAAGGTATGCAGGTCTCTTTTGCTCCACCACCTCAGGCAACCTTACCACAGTCTCAGCGGGTTCGCCCGTCTCCACCAAATCAAGGCCAACATGGCTATATGCCAAGGCAAAGGCCTAGTCAACCGCCTACTCAGCTTAACCAACCCATGAGTTTGATTTTACCGCTCCGTGTTCTTTGATTTTTTAAGCCTCTCGAAGACTAATCGGGGGGACTTCTATGTGATTGACCCTTGTCTTGGATTTTACTACTATGTAATCCACATAGTCTATGCATCATCTCATGGAAGATGGCCGTCATAGCCCTCTGGTAGGTTGCTCCGGCATTCTTTAGGCCGAGCCGAATGGCATGACCTTTGCACAGAAGGTTTCCCGCCCCGTGATGAAGGAAGTCTTCTTTTGGTCTTTCTCGGCCAACCGTCTTTGGTTGTATCCTGATAAACCGTCCATAAATGACAGCGTTTTTTACCCCGACATCTAAATTTGGGAGTGGGAAATCGTCCTTGGGACAGGCCTTATTTAGTTTAGCTTTCTAAAAGAAAAGTCCTTCCCATCCTTTTTCGGTACGGGGACGGTTAGAGATCCAATCAGAATAATCCAAGGTCCTAATTCAGCGGGCCGCTTTTTCCTTTTTTCTTTGAAAACTCCAAGTCGGGATGGAGCTTGGAGACTTTCTTTTTAGACCTATATTAAAGTTATGCTCTACTAGGACTGGATCTAAGCCTGGCATATCGTTATATGACCAAGCAAAGACGTCCCGGTATCGGCTAAGAAATTGGGCAAACCTTGCCCGCCAACTAAAAAGAGCGATTGAGAGTGGATTTCAGGTTCGATAGTGTCGAGAAGGTATTAGCCACCGGTGACCGTACTTTCGTAAAAGCACCATTGGGCGGGGGTTCCTCTTCTCTTCTTCCTCTTGAACCTCGAACAAAAAAAAGATCTCGCCATCAGCTCGACTAAGAGTTCCGAATCAAAAAAGTCAACTGAACTTTACTTAAGACGAAGGAACCGAGTGCCAAAAAAAACCGGTTTCGCTTCAAACTACTAGTAATTAAGACTAAAAGTAAGGAAGTCCTTTTCTTGACTTGGCCTGCGTTCATTATACCTACCCCCTTTTTAAAGAACTTTATTTCAATCTCAACAAAGAAATGAAAGCATAACTCTTTGCTTGTTGTCCTCTTACTTACTCAATTGTGGAGGTCTCTCGGGTGTCTGATCCGATCAGTCTCGTGATGAAGAGAATTCCGATCTTCCACTAAGAAAGGTCTCGTCACGACAACTCAATTTGTCCGGTAAACTACTAGGGGCTCCCCATGGTTTAGTAAAAGGGAGGGGATATTTTCTCCTCATCCGGGGGTTCATTTAATTCATTATGAAGTCAAAAGTGAAGGTCTTAAAAACTTCATAGAATTCATGATCGGCCATTCCATTTGTGCTTTCAGCAAGTAGGCGACGCGAATCTATTTCTATGCTTCAATCGGATACCAATTGCTTGGATGCGTTTGACGAGATGACTTGCAGAAAAAAAGCTTTCTAGGTTTGTCTTCTGTCTCCGTAACAAATGGTCCATTTATTGATGGGCGAACGACGGGGATTGAACCCGCGCGTGGTGGATTCACAATCCACTGCCTTGATCCACTTGGCTACATCCGCCCCTACCCCCGCACAGGTTTCAGTCTCTATCTACGATCAGATCCTTTCTGAACTCCCCTATGACCGCTATCAAAGAGAAGCTTTTTCCTAGACTATAGTTGCAAGTCTATTGTTCTCTTTCCGAATTAGGTGAAACAAACAAAGAGGTTGGGCTGTTCACTTCATTGATTTGACTGAACTTTACTTAAGATTAAAGAGAGGGGCCGGGCGGGCAGTAAAGGCTCATTTAGTAGACAGCGAGCGAGCAGCAAGCACCTACTCCTATCAAAATGAAAAGCAGCAAGCTGAACTTGAATTGAAGAAGCGAGCCTCTATCAGAGAAAGGAAAGCCGTTGCGCGTTAGCGCATCCGTTTTCTTGCTCGTTAGCGCCCTTCCTTCAGCTGGCTTCGCCTTATCTATTCATCTCTTTTTTCAAATGGAGATTTAGGGATCTCTCTTGTTCATAGATCTTGAAACCAGATCTATCCCCGGAAGAACCAACACTTAAAGGGTGTAAGCAACGGAAGGTTCTCACCCTGTCCCCGACATTGTTCTCCGACGATGTCCCCTGGGCGAAAGGGGACACCATTCTCTTTCTTTCTTCAATCGTTCCGATCAGGACAAGTGGGTTGGTTCGTTTCGTCCTCCTATCTACGCAATTCTCTGTCTTCGTTCGTGATCATGTTGGGCGAAAGGTAGTTGTAGAGGAGCGGCTGTGAAAGGGCTCTTCCCCCCTTTCATTGAAGTAGGGAGGGCTTCCTTCCCCACCATTCCGGCCTCTTATTGATAGGGATTTTACCGATGCTGAAGGTAGCTTGCTTACCAAGCCACCCACTTGAGAAGCTGGTCGCTAGAAAGAAGCGACGAGGAAGCGAAGCTGTCTACGAAGCTTTGCTTCTCCCCCTGTAGTCGTAATACTAGGCTCGTCGCTACTTTGATTCAAAAGGTAACCGATGGTTCCCGACTTTCTCTGGTTTCCGCAACCGTAACCATTTTTCCGATTACATAAACCTTTTTTTTTTTAATAGCGAGACGCTCTAAAAAAAGTGAAGGATAAGCAACCATTCTAGAAGCGGTAGCTTCCCGCCTCCTTCATTCCTACTGCCTCCTTCGGTGAGAAGTTCCCTTCCTTAAAAAAAAAAAAAATGCCTGATTGGTCTGCTCAGCAAACGTACAAAGTGGACCGCTGTTTGGCTGACCCCCTTCTTCCCATTCGGGTTGGGTTGACCCATAAGTACAGTAAGAAGGAATGGAACCGCTTGAGAGTCGTCTGAAGTTCACACTTGGGTAAAGACGACTTACTTTGGAAACGGAACACGAACCAATTTAAGCGATTCCGGCTTCTTATTGAGCGTAGCGAAATCAAGGTTTATGAGAAAGTCAGCGAAGTTTCTATGATGTTCTACCTTTGCGTAGTCTCGGTCCACAGTGACAGTGGAAGGCTCCGCACCTGAGCCTCGTTAGACTCAGCAGAAGTGTAAGGTGTAAGTGAAGAGAATAGAAGAGATGAAGTCCGCCCCTTAGCCTAGTCTATATCCACAGCTGACGCAACTCCGTACCGACGTCTCACTACTACTTAATTTAATTAATTAACGGCTAAACTTTTTCATAACCTGAGCTTTCCTTAACCAGTTGACCTTACTTCGTAACCTTAGCCTCCCTTTCTTTATAGTTCGACTAAGTGACTTCGTAACCGAAACCTACTTTTTTTCTTACTGTAGCATAGGCCTTCGCCACTTCAAACGGGCGCTTCGCCCCTCTTTTTTTTTATTAGAAAGAGCGGGGCCTTACTTATTCAGGGGGGTGGGGGAACCCGTAGGAAGGGGGGACGAACCGCCGAATTGACATCTGAAATCGCCAACATGAACACAAACGAAATCTTTAATTTCGTATAGAAAGAAAACGAACCACTTCTCTTCTCGGAGCCCACGGAGCGGTATATGAAGAATGGCTTTTTGGTCCCTTTCGTCCAGTGGTTAGGACATCGTCTTTTCATGTCGAAGACACGGGTTCGATTCCCGTAAGGGATAGGTACTCATTCCCGGCCGCTTTCAGTTAGTGTTCATTGCTGAGTGATCGCTCGCTATCTGGCTGGAAAAGGTGGTCCGGAAGCTTCCTCTCTCCCAGCAAGCAAGATGAGATCACCACTTCTCTCGGACTTCCTTTACTTCGTAACCTTAGCTTTAGATGTCCTTTCATAGATTCTCGAACCTCCGACAGACAGAATATCCATGCATGCGTTCTTTCTCTCCTCCCCTCAGCCATAGAGTCATCTTTCCCCCCTTTCTTTTTTTTTTTTTTTTAGGCATTGAACCCCACCGCTCCGTGGGGTGCTGAGTGGTGTCCTCCCCTCCCTAATACCTAATACATAGTTCCGTCTATGGAGCCTAAAGCTTCAACCATGGCATAGCAGTAAGCAGTAAGTTGGCCTAGTCTCTCGCCCCCTTCTTCAGTGGCCAAGTTGAAGCGGCCTACCACCTTTCTCAAGGTTGAGCTTGTTTAATTGAAGCTAATGCTATGCCCTTGTTCAAGAGAAAGCGAGGACTTTCTTTTAGCTACCACAAAAGAGATTAGCCTCTTGATCGATCGATTGATTGGATCGAAGTACGAAGGGCTTGATTGAAGTGTGAGATCAGCCCAAGACTAAGGCCGAGCAACTAGCTGCTGCAGGATTGGACGTCTATCTATCTCACCACGCTCCCCTACTCCTATAAAGGCCGGCAGAAGGGTTACCGCAGCGCTCGTTCACCCCTTCGGCTTCTTCCATTCAGGTAGTTTTTTTCTTATTGGCAAATAGCGTCTTGAAGTGAAGCGAAGGCATTATTGAAGGAAAGAGATGGCGGGTCGGTCAAGTGCATTCGCTATTCGATTCCATCCTCGATCCCACCAAATTTAGATTCAAAAGTTTGTATCTCTTCTTTACTTTTAAGTGAGAAGGGGGTGACTTCTCTATGTCGCCGTCTCATCAATGAGCGTAGATTGATAGAGATGGCTTTTGTGCCGGTCAATCTGTATCCCATTCTTCAGGTATAGTTTTCTTTGATCACAGATCGACAGTCCTTTCTCCCCCTTTCGTCATAAGGCGTGGTCTGACTCTGTGTTTAGGTCCCTACTAAGCATAATTCGTAAACTATGCAATGGCTATTTGAAGACTTTAAAAAAAGTTTCTCGCAAAGCAAAAACAATTTAAAACGACCTTACGAGGTAATGCTGAGTTAAACTACTCGTGTTAGCATGGAAGTCAGCCCGCTGATTCCATTCTGCTACTAGGGTTCCAAACCTTCCCCTTAGCTCTATAAAGACCTTTCCAACTCAAGAGATGCTAAAGCTATTGTTAGTTGGTCTTTCTAAGTCGGAAAGAGGGCTTTGGGCAAAGAGCAACTCGAAAGTACTTGACTTCAGTCCCAGTACTGAAAGACGTGACTTCAGGAGTGGATTTCGGAAGGAAAGACTTCGTTTACTTCCTGCAAATTGCTTATGTAAGAACTAGTAGAAAGAAAGGAATTTTGAACTAAATAAGGCAGCATTGATAGACCGTTGAATGAGAATGCTTGAGTGGGAATCGTCTTAGCAACTGGCTATAGACATGACTAAAAGCCGCCGGGAGAGGAGAGACAATCTTTCATGAGAGAGGGACGAGCGAGTGAGAGATTGGGAAAAAAAGAGGTAGGCCTTCTGAGCGGTCATTTAGGGGCCTTGTTAGCGAGCCATCATTCTTCCCTAAGCTGCCAGAGTCCGATCGAAGCGAGCAAGAGATAGAGGAATCATCGCTCATAGATGTGAATTGAGAAAGCAAGCCCTAATTCTTTTTCATCTCCTCGGGCAAGACCAATTATAAGTCGACGTCTTAACCTGACTTCCTAAGCTCAGTTGATTGTTGAAGCAGTAGCTCTGGATCGAGAGCAGGATGCTTACCGTGGGTATTATGAAAAGGGGAAAGGCTTTTTTTATAGAGAGAGGTATAGGAGAATGGAAGACCAAAGAGACCCAACTCATATCGTACCAAGAACTTGCCATTGACCTGATCAAGCGCTTTAGGGAGATCACCTTCACCCATGTTCCGAGAATCTAAAATCGCTTGGCTGACTCGCCAGCCCTTATGGAATTCATACTCAGCCGCTCTAGTACACATGCTAGTACACCGCAGCACAGAGTCGCTTGTCATCGACATCCGAGCCACAGAGAGCCCTTCCGCCGAACGGGACTCATTTATCTTCTTGGATGAAGACTATCGGGAGTTGGAACATGATGAACTATCACCAGTCAAGACGAGGAAGATTACGAGGACGATGGGAACCATGGTATTATTCTTTCTACAATTACCTCAAGACGGGTTCATACCGGAGTACGCCACTCGTGGTCAGAGGAGAGCCCGGAGGGAACTTTCCCGACGATTTGTGATCTTGGGAGATGTCCTTTACAAAAGGTCACTCGCCCTTCCGAAATAAGGAGCACACATTGTTGAACAAGCTCATTCAAGTGGGTGCGGAGGACACGTCAACAGCCAAATGCTTGCCAAGAAAATCATGAGGCAAGGCCCCCTATTAAAAGTAAGGGTGTCAAGAGATGTCAGAAATGTAAACTCCTTTTATTTGATGGAATTTTCTTTCAAAATGCTGCATCATGTCGAATGGCGGGTCCATCGTCTATCCCCAAGGTAAGACCCCGAATGAAAAAAACGTACCTTCGAAGGCATGATTGCTGCGATCAGGAGCTGCTTAACATCATTGAGAACAGGAGATCAGAAGATTTGGTGGAGGATAAAGTAAAAAGTGAACCAACACTGGGATCTGATCATAGCCGCCGTGAAGTGTTTGGATGCAAAGGCGATGGTTTTTAGATTCGGCAAACATGAGATGTGTCCTGCACGAAGTACATCGAATTTTGGAGATATCCCGTAATGTCCTTTTTGTACCTAGATAAGGACGACCTCGAGAGAGCAGACGACCAGTAGAGTAGGTGCTCCATCTCGTTCCTGCTGCGTAGGTCTAAGGTAATTCACAGTGCTAGCAGATCAGAAGGAAGTGGGCCCTCACCCTTCTCTAATCTAATAGGGGCAGTGCTACCTATAGAACGGGAATGTTCATCCTCTCTTAAAGTCCGTTATGGATTTCAAGTCGGGAATAGAGCTGTGGTAAGCAATATAGATCGCCCCTGACTCTCTCTCTATAAAAAAAAGCCCTTCTTAATTCTTAACTTAATAAGGCTTCGGCCCTATGGAGTAAAGGGAAGTGCAGATCTGGAGTGTTTGGACGAGAAATAAAGGCTTTGCAGCAAGCGGAGTTGTACCGAAATTGCATTTTCCGGGCATACGAGAAAAGAGTCCAGCCGAGCATATTTGTTTGCTAGTTTCTTGATCCCGGAAATCTTGTACTCAGAGTCACGGATAAAGTGGACTACCCAGCTTGATACTTGGTGGATGACCCCCCGTTCTTTCTAGTGGCTTTTTCCCGTCCCTTTTGGGACCATTCACCCTTTTCCCAACCAAGCATAGGTAGAAGCCCTCTTTCCCATACACAACGACGGTTCCAAGCAAGATGAATAGTTTATAGTCGACTCAATATCGGCGAAATCCCCCCATTTAATATCTTTAGTACCGATTCTCTTGTAGTGCACCCTTCATCGAAAGAGTAGGCGGTTGAAAGACCCACCTCTGAATAAAGCCTTTAGGTTGGGAGATCTCAAAGGGGAACCTCGCTTAGCTTATCAGTCCCTGTATTATTCAACTCATCTGTCCACTTATCTTGTCCAAAGCAGAAGGAATTTTGCAATCCTTTGTTTCGAAGGTAATCCGCCAGTCTCTAGACTGGAAAAGATTCAATCCACTTGTTGGCCTGCTTCTATGTCCTGTAGCTTCTAAGGCATTAGCTTCAAAGGGGCTTGTTGGCCCCCTTCTTAGCTCTTGATGTCTGCTTTAAGCTTCGTCGAATAAGGCCCGTAGCTTACAACATCTTATGAGAAGGGCCTCTCGATACAATTTAAGGCCAGTTGCGTACTTGCTAGAGACGGATTCCGCCATTCCCTGAAACATCAGGGCCCAGAAAAAGATTTGGATGTGGATGATAGAGAGCTTTTTATATATCCCCAAAATGAGAGCTATTAGATGAGAAGAGACTTCGCGCCATGGAACATGCCCAGGTCTACCAGAAAAGGGGCTTTCAAGTGAATTAAAAAATAAGGTAATATAGAGAAAGGTCAACATAGGAGAGAAAGTCTTGAAAAAGATTATTTCCGGACGTGAGCCTCGCCCAAGAGGGAAACTCCATTTTGTGCTCGATCTCTTCTGTCATGCATCATGGCTGGGTGAGTTGTCCCATTGCGAATGAACCTCCGTGCTTCCAATCTGGTCATGCACTTCTTTAAGATGTGGAACCTGGGAGCTTTCCTCTTATAAATAAATAGGGCTAAATCTTTCGTAGGGGGGTAAGGATGGTGCCGAGGTCTTAATAGAAAGGGGTTGATAGTCCCGTCTGCTAGGCTTTTCCGAACTTCCCTTCGCCTTTCTCTCTCTTAGTTAAGGGGGTTTCAGAGAATCATCCGAACGAGATACGGTTGTCAAATGGGGGAAGAGGAACGAGAGGCGTCCCTAAGCTTTCCGGCTCACTAGTAGGTGACGAGGGGATTCAAAAAAAAGGGCTCATTTCACCTGCCCATGCATTCGTTCGGATTCTTCCTTCTTTACCTTTTCAACCCACCCTTACTAGCTAATAGGGCTTACTAAAAAAGCGAATTTCCCTCTTCCTGGTAATGAATTAAGCGGCAGCGAGGAGGTCCGGTTCCATAGCGATTTCGTCTGCTTTTGGAACTTAGATTCCTAGGGACAAAGAAAGTGACTTCGGACTTTTGAATTCTCAGAACCTCCTTCAATTAAAGAACTTGAGAGGGTCTCACAGGCATCTCTCTTCGAGCGGCAGTGCAAGCTCGGATGGTGTTAGCGCTGGCAGAAAGTCCTGGATTAGTTTGTACCGGTGTAGGTCCCTGAGTGGTGACTTGTCCCCCTTGATGTTGTGGCATTGGATTAGTATAGATCCCCAGTAGCTTCAGTGACATTGGCGGCTTTAAGGTATGCCTTAACTTCGTTCCAATTGATAAGATTTTCATCTAGATGACATCACGCAAAGTATGACACTCTTCGATGGTACGGCCTGCGTATCGGTGAAATGGACAGAACTTTGAATAGTCGAGACCAGGAGGCCAGGGGAGTGGTTTATCTCTGGGCAGAGAAAGGGTTTTACAGGTCAGAAGGATGGAGAATAGGGTAGGAATGGGTAGGGCTAATGGCGGGTAGTGAGCTCTATTGGGTCCCCAGGGTCGCTTGGGAGCACCTTGTTGCTGCTGAGGATCATAATTGGCCGGAGGCGCAGCGTTGTTATAAGCGGGTCTGGGCGGAGCTTGCGCTGGGTTTTTCGGTTGCGATTGGGTAGGAGGGTTTTGAGGTTGTTAAGTGGGGGACGGCCCCGGCCCCCTGGATGGCTTGCTGATTCCGGGTGCTCTGTTCTCTCTGTGCATTTAGCTGTGCTTGAACCGCGTACTTGGAGCTGGACTCTTCCCAAAGAGACGACGACCTTCTTCCCGTTGCTCTATCTCATTGTTCCCCCTGATCACTCCGGCGAGCCTGTGCTCATCGGCCATCCCTTCGGGTTCTTCAGTTTCTAACACTGCAAACCGATAGCCCTATTGCTTATTGCCATCATGTTCTCGCTCACCTCCGTGAATTCCCCTTCTCTGATTTCAATTTATCACTCCGCGTCGTCCCCTTTTCTGACCTATCATCCAAGGACCCTATTTTTGTGAAGGTTTATTTACTACAACATTTTGCTTCTCTTGCTCTGTATCAGTTCTCATAGCATCATTATTGTCCTTCCCTGCACTCGTGTCGGTTTGATTTCAGTCCGTTGTAAACATGACTCGGATCTGTGACCGAATTTACCGCATTAAAAAGAAAGAAAATGGATAAATACTCAATTCTCTGAGTTCTTTTCCCTAATCTACTTAAGGAACTGGCGCTGAGCCCTAGTGAAGAGGTACCTCCATACTGAACACCAACTCACACCGAATAGCCTTTGTTGTATCGTCACTTTCGGATCAACATCCGGAAGAGGCTTTTTTGCGCTCATCTCCTTCTCTTCAGGGATATGTAACTCCAAGCCATCAACATTTGGTTTGGGAAAACTACATACCTTGATGCTAACCTATAAACTCCTTAAACCACCTCTTAAAGTGAACGTGAGTAGGATCTTTAAGTTTCAGAGAGGGCTGCTATTGCCTCTCCTTCACAAGCCCGATTCCGATGGTTATGGTTACAGCAACAGTGAACCTTCCGGGTCTTGACTAGGAAAATGGCTCTGCGAAGACGCTTCTTTGGTGTTCTTCCGGCAGATGAAAACCAACTAGCCAACCAGAAAAAAAGGCTTCTGTCCTCGGAACTCAAGCTGGTTCTATTCCGGACAAGAAAGCAAAGCCGGGGACCTAGGTGGGAGGAACTGACTTGACTGGTAAAATTCCGGTACTTAGTCATTCTACTGACAAAGAGAGGGCACCAAATGCCTAAACAAGACAAGAACC